TGTCAAATTATTAAAAGAATTAAATGCTTTTTATGAATATGATATTATTCTATTCGATGTATTAGGAGATGTAGTCTGTGGAGGTTTCGCGGCTCCACTTAATTACGCAGACTATTGCATTATCATTACAGATAATGGATTTGATGCTTTATTTGCTGCAAATCGTATTGCAGCCTCTGTTCGAGAAAAGGCACATACACATCCACTACGATTAGCAGGTTTAGTAGGTAATCGAACATCAAAAAGAGATCTCATTGATAAATATGTAGAAGCTTGCCCAATGCCAGTTTTGGAAGTATTGCCTCTTATTGAAGACATTCGAGTATCTAGAGTAAAAGGAAAAACATTATTCGAGATGGCTGAATCTCAACCAACACTTAATTATGTATGTGAATTCTATCTGAATATAGCGGATCAGATATTATCACAACCCGAGGGAGTTGTACCAAAAGAGATTCCTGATCGAGAATTGTTTAGCTTACTTTCTGATTTTTACTTGAATCCCACTAATAAAAGTAAAAACGAGAATATTGAAACTAATTTGCACGATTTTATGATGATTTAAGTCTCTATTATAACCTTTCCCGTATTTTTATCGAGGAAACAATTCTATGAATACCTTTGAAACTCTCACGTTTGAATGCGAGACCGGCAATTATCACACTTTTTGTCCTATAAGCTGTGTAGCCTGGTTATACCAAAAGATTGAAGATAGTTTTTTTCTAGTAATAGGCACTAAGACTTGTGGTTATTTCTTACAAAATGCTCTTGGAGTTATGATCTTTGCAGAACCTCGTTATGCAATGGCAGAATTGGAAGAGGGAGATATTTCAGCTCAATTAAATGACCATGAGGAATTAAAAAGACTTTGTCTTCAGATAAAAAAAGATAGAAATCCTAGCGTTATTGTCTGGATTGGTACATGCACTACAGAAATAATAAAAATGGACTTAGAAGGTATAGCACCAAAGGTTGAGACGGAAATTGGAATACCAATTGTAGTAGCAAGAGCCAATGGACTGGATTATGCTTTCACCCAAGGAGAAGACACTGTATTAGCCGCTATAACACATCGTTGTCCTGAATATAAATCTTGGATCGATGAAAAAGATGAAACTAAGAAAGAAGGATTCTCTGTTTTTTCGGAACAAAAAAGAAATGATACTTCTAAATCACCAAATCATCCTCCTCTGGTTCTTTTTGGATCTGTACCTTCGACAGTTGCTTCTCAACCCAATTCAGAATTGAAACGTCAATCTATTAAAGTTTCGGGTTGGTTGCCAGCTCAGAGATACACCGAACTGCCTTCATTGGGTGAGGAAGTTTATGTCTGTGGTGTCAACCCATTTTTAAGTCGTACAGCAACAACTTTAATGCGTCGTAGAAAGTGTAAATTAATTGGAGCACCGTTTCCTATTGGTCCTGATGGAACACGTGCTTGGATCGAAAAAATTTGTTCTGTATTCGGCGTCAAACCCCAAGGTTTGGAGGATAGAGAAAATCTAATTTGGAATAATTTAAAAGATTATCTCGATTTGCTGCATGGAAAATCTGTATTTTTTATGGGAGATAATTTGTTAGAAGTATCTTTAGCTAGATTCTTAATTAGATGCGGAATGATCGTTTATGAAATAGGTATTCCATATATGGACAAACGATATCAAGCTGCTGAATTATCTCTTCTACGAGATACTTGTAAAAAAATGCATATACCGATGCCGCGCATTGTAGAAAAACCAGATAATTATAACCAGATCCAACGTATGCGTGAATTACAACCTGATCTAGCCATTACTGGAATGGCTCATGCTAATCCATTAGAAGCGAGAGGAATTAATACAAAATGGTCTGTTGAATTTACCTTCGCTCAAATCCATGGTTTTACTAATGCAAAAGATGTGCTTGAACTTGTTACCCGTCCTTTACGACGTAACAATAGTTTGGAACATCTGGGTTGGACAAACTTATTACAACCAACGATAATTTAAAAGAAATTTTGAAAAGAAATAATTTTGTATTATCTAGTAATAGAGAATAGAAACAACTTTTACCGAAATACTAAATTTTAATTCTTAATCACAAAGATATTCTCTTTGTGATTAAGAAAACTATTGATAAATATTGAAAAAACTGTTATCTTGTATACGAATAGTTTGAAAAATCTATTCAATATAATATAAATTTAATACAATAGAGATATTATAAATAATTCCTATGCCCATAGAAAGCATTGAATTGTTGTCTTTTGTACCACAAATCTCGTTACCAATGTGGATAAGTTCAGCTGTATTATTTGGGATCTATTATGGATTTCTCACTACATTGCCGGTTGGACCTTCTCAGATCCTATCAATACGATCTTTTCTTTTGGAAGGAAATCTTGGTGGTACAGTAGCTGTTAGTGGTTTTATGATTGGACAGTTGTTAATACATTTATCAATATACTGTTCACCTCTGTATATTCTATTGGTAAAACCGCATTTAATAACTTTGCTAGTTTTCCCATATATGTTTTTTCACTGGTTTCAAACAAAATATTTAGTAAGTTATAAAAACCTACATCATATTGGTTCAATAAGTGATCCGCGACTTCGTACTATATTCCTAGATAGTTTAATATTTCAATTATTGAATCCTCTGCTTCTACCAAGTCCTGTATTATTCCGATTAATACAAGTAGTTCTTTATCGGTATAGTACTAATTTCTTATTCGTCATAAGTAGTCTTTTAGGTTGGTTAGGTGGTAATCTTTTATTTCTTAATTTAGCTAAATTCCTTTTAGTACGAATAGAACATGATGCACCTATACTTTACCTTCTGATTAAGCGAGTTCTATACCGAACTTTTAGTATTATTATTTTCATATCCTTTTGTTTGCATCTGGGTCGGGCTCCAGTACCTCTTATGTCTAAGAAATTTTTAAATGAAATTACATTATATGATTATAGATTGACGAATATTTCGGAAAACCTATTATGGATTTTTCTACCATGGCCTAATAATTTTTTCGATCGATCGAGATGGAATCGACCTTTCCGATATATTGAAAATAATCGAATCAGTCATAATAGTTTGGTAAAAAAACAAGTATCTGATTATTTTTTTAACGAATGTATAACTGATGGTAAACAACGAATATCTTTTACATATTTACCTAGTTTATTTATTTTCAAAAAACAATTAGAGAGTTCTTTCAAAAATTCGAATGAATTTATGTCATCGGATGATTTTTACAAAGAATGGATCAGTAATAAACTAGAAAAAAGAAATAACTTAAACAATAATTTAATAGATCAAATCGAATCTTTAAAAGATGGTTTCGATATTCAGGAAATAATAGAAAAGAGGACTGGCTTATACACCGATAATGGACAAGAATTACCTAAAATTTATGATCCCTTTTTAAGCAGCTTATCCCGTACTAGAATTCCATTATCAAAGTCACCTTGGATTTTATTTGATATAATAGATTTAATAAAAGATTCTAAAAAGAAAAGTATTGAAGAGGAGTATAAAAAAGAATATCAAAATAACTTCAAAGATTGGATTTCCACACAATACCAGGGATTAAACCGTAAATTATTTCCTTTACCTTGGGATTTGTTACCGAACAGTGGTCAACAAACATTCTTGTTAATGTTCGGGAAATCCCAGAACAAGCAGATTAAAGCGCTTTTTAATGAACTTAATATTTTGAAAACTGAGCATACCACGAGATATATAACTTGGGAACATGTTTCCAAACTTCCTCCTGTAGAACAAGCTTTATTTTTTATTTATTGGAAGGACGAAATTAATAGTTCAATTTGGTCTTCTTTTTTCGATGTATTTCCAACCGATTTTACTAAACTACAAAATTTTTATTCGATAACAAAGGTAATATCTTTATTGCCTCACATACAAGAAGTTAAAAAAGATTTACCTCGATACACTTTAATACTAAAAGCTAACCCATTGGATGTTGTAGGTGGAACTAATGATGTTCGTCAGAGAAAAGTAAAAAATGTGGGGATTAGTGTCACGAAAACCAAACTAAAAACAAGAAAAGTTGTAAAGCGATTTTCAAAACAGTCAGATTTTCGTCGAAGAATAGTAAAGGGATCTTCACGGCCTCGAAGACGTAAGATACTAATATGGAAAATGTTGCAACATAAAGCACACTCTCCTTTCTTTTTAAGAATAATGGAGACACCTACTATTTCGGAATCGTCTTTGAAAATTCGAGAAACGATCGAGAATGAAACAAATGCGATCCAGATTGGGGGATTACTGTCTCCTCCGAAGAGTATTACGAAATCGAAGGCTGATCGTCTAGCACTAGCAGCTAGATTCGATTTTTACTTCGCGCAAAGTGGGAGAAGTTTATTATTAATTATTCAATCAAATTTCAGAAAGTATGTTAAATTGCCTATATTAATAATAGGTAAGAATATTGGTCGTATTTTATTATTCCAATTTCCTGAATGGGATGAAGATTGGAATGAATGGAATCGAGAAATTCACATAAAGTGTACTTATGATGGTAATGAATTTTCAGAAACCAAATTACCTGGTCGTTGGTTGCGAGAGGGTCTTCAAATAAAGATTTTATACCCTTTTCATTTAAAACCTTGGCATACTCAAAAAAAGGTTAAACGATTGGAACAAATTGAAGGAGATCTACATACTCAATCTGTTAGATATAGTAATTTGGTAAAAAAGAATATCTTGAAGCAACAAAAAATGACTTTTAGTTATTTAACTGCTTGGGGATTTCAAACGAATCGACCTTTTGGGATTATTAAGAAACAACCTTCTTTTTGGAAACCTGTTATAAAAAAATTGATAAAAAGTTTGAGAAAAAATATATCATTGGGAACAAAACAAATATCTCAGTTTTATTTCAATTTAATGAAACTAACGAATTTATTATTTATTTACAAAAAATTTAATAACCTTCCAGAACTATACATCCAAAAGGATCGATTAAACGAAACAAATAAACCTAATATTCAAGCCAGTGATACGCAACTAAAAAATGAAGAAATAATTGATCAAGAAGTAGAAGAAATACCAATTGATACTGCATTTAATGATATTGAAAACTTGTCATCGGATATTCAAGATCAACTAGAATTCGAAACTGAAAAGAAAAATCGAGAGTTCGATAATTCATTCATCTCAACGAACTATGATACAAAACGAATTATTCAACAATCTTTTCTTCATGAGATAGAAACAAGAATCAAATTGAAAGAGAAAGATAATCAATATTTTAATATTTTTGAATTGATATTGAAAAAGCAATTGGTTCAATTTCAACAAAGGTTTTTACGACTTCGTATAAAAAATGCACAATTAATTCAAAAAGGATATTCTTTATTAAGAAGTATTTCCAATAAATTGAGTAGAAAGATTAATAATTATTCTATCTATTTCCTCCGATTCAATATCCAATTAATAATACTACTAAAAGATATTTTTGAAAATTCTAATCAAATACAACATACACATTCATATAGAGATAGAAAGCTTTTTCAAGTGGATCAAAATAAGTCTATAAAATTAATTTCTCATGCATATATACTTGATAAATTGTGGCAAGCAAAAACAATCAAATTAGATTTGAATTATTTGATACAGTCGTTGAAAAAACATAATTGGGTATTCAAGAAGTATCCTAAACAGAACGAATCAGAATCAGTAAATTATTTATCGGACACAGAGACTATTATTTCTGAGGATATCGAAAATATTTTAATGACACAGGGGATTATTAAAGAACCCCAAAGTTTTGGTGAAAAAGACTGGAATGAATGGTTACATCATTTCAAAAGATATGATTTATCCTCGGAATTTTGGTCTCAAATAGCACCAAAAAAATGGAAATTTGAAGTTAATAGACATTGGAAAATAAATAGTCTATTTCTTGATGAAAATGTATCTTATAATGAACAAAATATATCTTCTATATATAGAAACAATCCTCTTTTAAAACAACAAATCAATAATTTTAATAAGCGTTATAAATACAATACTTTATTATATAGTTTTGTTGATTCCGTCAAAAACTCGGAGATTAGGAAACTGTCGATCTGGAAGGAAAATACAGAAGAAGAGATACTAGCTACGAATCGTATTAAAAAAATAAAAAGTTTTGAGGAGGAACGAGAAACAGAAAATATATTCTATTCACAAATAACTGATATAGAAAAAAAGAATGATTTCGATTTCAATTTTATACTATGGTCATTTCCAGATTTTCTTGAAGAAACGGAGAAATATGGTACGAAAATAATATCTGTACCTAAAAATCCTATTGTACAAGAAGAAAATCAAATACCTTTAAATGAGATATCTGAAAACTTAAGAATGAATTCTCGGTATGAGAAACAGACGATTCAATCAAAAAAATTCTCTTTAAGAGAAAGAACAAATCATTACTATCTATTTTTATGGAAATGGAAATCTAAAGAATTTGGGATTAAGATGCAAAAACTAAAAGATCTAGCATCTCTTTTAAGTGTAATTGAAAATCAAAAAGATCTTACTGGGTTGTGTCGTGATATGAACATAGATGTAAATCTATTGAATCTATTTTTTACAGAGTCTGATAAAGATAAAATATTAGATCAATTTCTAACTGTTTCATCCCATCGTTTACCAAAAGTATTAGATGATCAGATATTGGTATACAAGATGGCAAGTATTTTATTAAAATTTATAGATAGATTCGAAAGAAAAATAGATGCGGATATTTTTACCCAATGTATGCCACGTTTATCACTTATTAATGAGAAACAAAATTTTGTTGATCGGTATAATATCGAAGATCTGTTACTTCCAAAACGTCGTCGGGAATTACGAATTCTAAGATCCCTAATATTAGAAGGAGAAGGGAAATATACAAAATTTGAATCTTGGATGAGAAACATCCAGAAGACTCAAACGTTTGATCTGGAAGATCAAACTCAATTTATTAAACGTTTTCTTTGGCCTATTCATCGGCTAGAAGACTTAGCTTGTATGAATAGATTTTGGTTCAATACGAGTAATGGAAGTCGATTCACCATGCTAAGAATTCGTATGTATCCCCCAATTTAAGTAAAACAAATTGTTGTATGTTTCATTAATTAAGAAATAATTTCGATGAAACATATAACAATTTGTTTTACTTTTTGTATATCTTTCGGAATATTATTTTATAAAAATTCTAGTAAAAAATTATTCAATAATTAATTCCATTTTTTATTGAATAATTTTCTTTTCCAAGAAAACTTATTTCTATGACTAAAAAAATGTTTCTTCAGTTGTTATCAGGTTCTGGAACAAAACCAGGAACTGTTGAATTTCAAATATATCATTTAACTAATCGAGTTATCAAACTTACTTCCCATCTGAAACAACATTCCAAAGATTATTCATCCCAAAGGGGGTTATGGAAAATGTTGGGAAGACGCAAACGTCTTTTAGTTTACCTATCCAAGAACGATACAAATTGTTATGAAAATTTAATAAATAAGTTAGGTATTCGTGGACTTAAAATTCGTACATAGATCTTACTATTTCTGTTTTAATGTATGAACATTACATTTCTAATAAGAATTTATTGTTTCTTTTACGAAAACCAACCCTATAGGATATAGGAGAAGGAAATAGAAATATGACCTTACTTGCTGCAAATAAAGATCCCATGATAGTAAGTATGGGTCCCCAGCATCCATCAATGCATGGTGTTCTTCGACTGATTGTTACTTTAGATGGTGAAAATGTCATTGATTGTGAACCGATACTAGGCTATTTGCATAGAGGAATGGAAAAGATTGCTGAGAATAGGACAATTATACAATATCTTCCTTATGTAACACGATGGGATTATCTAGCCACCATGTTTACGGAAGCAATAACAGTAAATGCACCGGAGAAATTGGCTAATATTCAAATACCTAAAAGAGCCAGCTATATAAGAATAATTATGTTAGAGTTAAGCCGTATTGCTTCCCATTTATTATGGCTAGGACCTTTCATGGCTGATGTCGGTGCGCAAACTCCTTTCTTCTATATATTTAGAGAAAGAGAAATGATATATGATCTATTTGAAGCTGCTACGGGAATGCGGATGATGCATAATTATTTTCGTATCGGAGGAGTAGCTGTAGACTTTCCTTACGGTTGGGTAGACAAATGTCTAGATTTTTGCGATTACTTCTTACCAAAAGTTGATGAATATGAGCAACTTATTACGAATAATCCCATTTTTTTAAAACGAGTAGAAGGTGTAGGTTTCATCGGTAGGGAAGAAGCAATTAATTGGGGTTTATCAGGACCCATGTTACGAGCCTCGGGAGTTCGATGGGATCTTCGTAAAGTAGATCATTACGAATGCTACGACGAATTGGATTGGCAAATTCAATGGCAGAAAGGAGGAGATTCATTAGCTCGTTACTTAGTACGTATTGGAGAAATGAAAGAATCTGTAAAAATTATTCAACAAGCTTTGAAAGTTATTCCAGGCGGTCCTTACGAAAATTTGGAAGCTCGACGTCTCGATCAACAAAAAAATTCAGAATGGAATGATTTTGACTATCAATTCATTAGTAAAAAATCTTCTCCTACTTTTAAGTTACCCAAACAAGAGCATTATGTACGAATAGAAGCTCCTAAAGGAGAATTAGGAATATTTTTAATTGGAGATGATAATGTATTCCCTTGGAGGTGGAAGATTCGTCCACCCGGTTTTATCAATTTGCAAATCCTTCCTCAATTAGTAAGAGGAATGAAATTAGCAGATATTATGACAATATTGGGTAGTATCGATATTATTATGGGAGAGGTTGATCGTTAAGATGGTACTTGATATAACAGGTGTTGAAAAACAAGGTATTATACTCATTTATGAATCGGAATTATCAAAAGAACTTATTGAATTACTTTGGATTATAGTGTCTATTCTCACTACTCTAGTAGGAGTTACACTAGGAGTATTAGTTATTGTATGGCTCGAACGAAAGATATCGGCGGGGATACAGCAACGTATTGGACCTGAATATGCTGGACCTTTGGGGATTATTCAAGCTTTGGCAGATGGAATCAAACTCTTATTAAAAGAAGATATTATTCCCGCAAGAAGTGATATTTGGTTATTCGGTGTTGGACCCGCTATAGTAGTCATACCAGTATTTTTGAGTTATTTAGTAATACCTTTTGGAAAAAACATAATTTTAGCTGATTTGGGTATAGGTGTATTTTTCTGGATTGCTGTTTCAAGTATTGCTCCGCTTGGACTTCTTATGGCAGGCTATGGTTCAAATAATAAATATTCTTTTTTAGGTGGTCTTCGAGCTGCTGCTCAATCTATCAGTTATGAAATTCCTTTAGCTTCATGCGTATTATCGATATCTCTACGTGCGATTCGTTGAAAAAAGAAAAAAGGAAAATAGAGTATAAATTATTTTTTTTTCTTCTTCCAAGTAAAAACTAGATAGTCATATGGGTGAAATTGAACAGCGTATTGCAGTACTAAGATTAAGTCCCATCCTCTATGTACAGGAGTGACAGCATGCACAACCAGTGAAAACTGTGTACCCCAGGATTTGTAAGAACCTGACGCGGGGGCAGAAGATGAGTATGAATTGTTTACAATCATACTGAACATCGAGCAGGAGTAGATGGCCAGGAACACAAAGATACACAAGAGGTTGGTAAAACAAATAAATAAATATCTTTTCTTTTCCTTCTAGCTATTTAATGGATAAGGACTTGGCATTGGTAGAGATGACCAAGTAGTACTTCCTTATAACCCCAATCTTAAGTATATTCCTATCTACTAAAAATGATTATCTGGAACGAAGTAATCCTTTCAATAATTATATAAATTCAAAAAAAAAATTAGTAAAATATTCATATTATTGCTAAATAGTTGTTCCAATATGAAATAACTTTTCTACTTAGTTAGTTACTTTTTACAAATAGAGAAAGACTTTATTAAAAATAATTAGAAATAAAAATTCTATTAATTCTACTAAAAGTTTTACTATATCTGAATTTGAAATACTAGAAATTGGAAAGGTTGAGATAGATTCAGAAGCTATTATTTCTTCTAGCAAACAGAATCTCTTTGGTTAATCTCAGAATACTTTTAATCGTTTTCTAAAATGAGAATTATTTGATACATAGTTATTCTCAGTAACCTTTGAGGAGCCGTATGAAGTAAAAATTTCATGTACGGTTTTGAAGTAGAGATGGTAATTTCATAAGTACCATCGACTATATTTATCCAACAGTTTAAGTACAGTTGATATAGTTAATGCACAATCCAAATATGGTATTTTAGGGTGGAATTTATGGCGTCAACCTATAGGTTTTATAATTTTTTCCATCTCTTCATTGGCAGAATGTGAACGATTACCTTTTGATCTACCAGAAGCGGAAGAAGAATTGGTAGCAGGTTATCAAACAGAATACTCAGGTATCAAATTTGGTTTATTTTATGTCGGTTCCTATCTAAACCTATTAGTTTCTTCATTATTTGTAACAATTCTTTATTTGGGAGGATGGGATTTATCAATTCCATTATTCCCAATTTCTGGTCAAATTACTTGGATTTTTACTAATGGAACTTTTGATATTATCAATGCAATAATAAGTATTATCATAACATTAACTAAAGCTTATTTATTTCTATTCGTTTCTATCATGACGAGATGGACACTACCGAGAGTAAGAATAGACCAACTGTTGGATCTTGGTTGGAAATTTCTTTTGCCTGTTGCTTTGGGAAATTTACTGCTAACAGCTTCTTCTCAAACTTTATTATTAGATTAATAAATTATAGCTATATAATATTCTGAATCATATTTCTAAGTCTCTTTAACACCTAAAAAACTCAGAGATAGAAAATATTCAATTAATTTTTCAGGGGTATCTACTTCATGTTTGCTATGGTAAATGGACTTCAACGTTATAGTCAACAAGCAATACAAGCTGCAAGATATATTGGTCAAGGTTTTATGGTTACATTAGACCATATGAATCGATTACCTATGACTATTCAATATCCGTATGAAAAACTGGTCCCATCAGAACGATTTCGCGGACGAATTCATTTTGAATTCGATAAATGTATCGCTTGTGAAGTGTGTGTTCGTGTATGTCCAATCAATTTACCTGTCGTTGATTGGGAATTGAAGGGAAGTGTAAGAAAAAAACAGTTAAAAAGTTATAGTATTGACTTTGGAGTCTGTATCTTTTGTGGCAATTGTGTCGAATACTGCCCAACAAACTGTTTGTCAATGACAGAAGAATATGAACTTTCAACTTATAATCGACATGAATTGAATTATGATCAAATTGCTTTAGGACGTTTACCGGTATCGATAATTCACGATCCTACAACTCAAACTGTTTCAAGTTTAAATTATTTATCCAAAGGAGTTATGGAAGGACATCCCGATTCAAGAAGTGTTACTAGTCTTTAGATAATATCTTCACTTGAAGATAGAGAAAAAGACTTAGACGAGTCTTTTTCTTCTCCACTTTTTTCTTATTCCTATTTCCATCAAGGGATTTTTTATTATACGAATATTTATCTAGTAGATGGATTAAATCTTTCGAAGAGAGAAAAAAAAATAACAAAGATTTGCAAAAGATAGATATCTTATGATTACCAGATATTTAAATACCAGATATTTAAGTCTGAATAGAAAAATTTTGAATGATTAGATGAAATGATTTTACCCGAACCAACCCATAAAGTTATTTTAGTAATTATAGAATTAGGTATATTTCTAGGAAGTTTAGGAGTGGTATCACTTACCAATATAATCTATTCCGCACTTTTATTGGGATTAGTTTTTATCTGTATATCTCTCTTATATCTTGTACTAAATGCTGATTTTGTAGCTGCTGCTCAAGTATTAATTTATGTAGGAGCTGTAAATGTTTTAATTGTATTTGCCGTAATGTTAATCGATCAACCAAAAAAAAGCACTTTTTTTTCATTTTCAGATGTAGGGGATAATATTACTTTAGGAGTTTGTACAAGTCTCTTCATATTATTAACTCTAATGATTTCAGATGTATCATGGTCTAAGATATATCTGACTAAACAATCAACAAATTTTTTGGAACAAAATTTGACAACTGATGTTCAACTTATTGGATCTCAATTATTAACTAAATATTTGCTACCATTTGAACTTCTTTCCATCCTTCTATTAGTTGCTCTAGTAGGAGCAATTACTATAGCCCGTCAAGAAAGAGTAGTAGAAATAGATGATAATGAAGTTTCAGATTCTAAAGAGGATTTATCTCTACCTCAATTAAGAAAAATGTTTCTACAACCTTTTTTCATCCAATTACTAAACTATTCTGAGGAGTTAGTCTCTTATGATCACAAATGCACTTATTTTAGGTGCTTATCTCTTTTGTATCGGTTTCTATGGATTAATCACAAGTCGAAACATGATTCGAGCACTTATGTGTCTAGAGCTAATTTTTAATGCAATTAATATCAATTTTGTAACATTTTCTAATTATTTTGATACCCAAGAACGAAAAGGAGAAATATTTTCTATTTTTGTAATAGCTATTGCAGCTGCTGAAGCTGCTATCGGATTATCTATCATTTTAACTATCTATCGCAATAGAAAATCTACTCGTATTGATCAATTTAATTTGTTAAAATGGTAATTAATGATCTTATGTCCTTAGTTAGATAGATCCATAATAAATAATCTCTTTTGTTTATTTAAATAATCATATTATTAATTCGATTATTCGAATGTATGAATATAGATATAGTATTTTGCACAATATATATATTGGAATTGGAAAATTTTATAGCATTTAATTTGTTATATTAATAGTATCTGAAATAGAGACCAAGATTCTAAAATTTGTTTTTGTTCCAATCTACTAGTTTTTAACGACAGAAAGAAAATATTTTAGAATAATTAGTTTTTTGATATCTAATATTAATGGGAGTATAAATCCAATGGCGCATTCAGTAAAAATTTATGATACATGTATCGGTTGTACTCAATGTGTAAGAGCTTGTCCAACAGATGTTTTGGAAATGATACCTTGGAATGGATGTAAAGCCAATCAGATTGCTTCTGCTCCTAGAACAGAAGACTGTGTGGGTTGCAAAAGATGTGAATCAGCCTGCCCAACAGATTTTTTGAGTGTACGTGTTTATCTAGGAGCTGAAACAACTCGCAGTATGGGCTTAGCTTACTAAGCAATTTTTGATAGAAAAAAAGATTACTATATTACTATATTATTCGTTTGTTTCATAAGAAGACCCATACTAAATCTGTATGGGTCTTATATTCAAGTCTCTTATATTCTTCATGAGCAGTTTACCTTGGCTAACCATAATGGTTCTTCTACCTATATGTGCCGCCTTATTAATTCCATTATTTCCTAATGAAGGAAATAAGATTATTCGATGGTATACTTTAGGTATTTGTATAATAGAATTCCTTTTAATAACCTATACCTTTTGTTGTCATTTTCACATTAATGATCAATCTCTTCAATTAGAAGAAGATTATAACTGGATAGATTTCATTAATCTTCATTGGAGATTAGGTATTGATGGTCTTTCTATGGGACTTATATTATTAACAGGTTTTGTCACTACCTCAGCAGTTTCAGCAGCTTGGCCAATCACACGAAATACAAGATTATTTCATTTCTTGATGTTAGCAATGTACAGCGGTCAAATAGGATTATTCGCTTCTCAAGATATTTTGCTTTTCTTTTTTATGTGGGAATTAGAATTAATTCCTATTTATTTACTTCTATCTATGTGGGGTGGAAAAAGACGTCTATATTCGGCCACAAAATTTCTTTTGTACACAGCAGGTGGTTCTATCTTCCTACTAGTCGGAGCTCTGACAATAGGGCTTTATGGAAACAATGGACCATTGTTTAATATTCAATCCCTAGCAAATCGATCATATCCCATAACATTAGAAATAATTATTTATTCAGTTTTTTTGATAGCTTATGCGGTGAAATTACCAATATTCCCTTTTCACACTTGGTTGCCAGATACTCATGGAGAAGCACATTATAGTACCTGTATGCTTTTGGCAGGAATCCTATTAAAAATGGGGGGATACGGATTAATTCGTATTAATATGGAATTGTTGCCTCATGCTCATTCCATATTTGCTCCGTGGATGGTAATGTTTGGAGCAGTTCAAATTGTCTATGCATCGTTAATCTCATTAAATCAACGCAATCTAAAAAGAAGAATAGCTTACTCATCTGTATCTCATATGGGTTTTGTCATGATCGGAATTGGCTCTCTAACAAATACAGGTCTGAATGGAGCTATATTACAAATGATTTCTCATGGATTGATCGGTGCAGCACCTTTTTTTCTAGCCGGAACAAGCTATGACAGGACACGTACTCTTTCCCTTGATCAACTAGGCGGAATAGCTATTTCAATGCCTAAATCATTCACCATGTTTAGTATTTTTTCACTTGCATCTCTGGCATTACCGGGTATGAGTGGTTTTGTAGCAGAATTAATGGTATTCGTGGGAATTGTTATTAGTCACAAATACTCGCTTACTTTCAAAATAATAATTACAATAATTGAAGCAATTGGCATAATACTAACTCCTATTTATTTACTTTCCATGTTACGTCAAATGTTTTATGGATATAAGATTCCTAAAACTATAGTTCCATCTTTTATAGATTCTGGACCACGAGAGATTTTTATTTCACTTTGTTTTTTATTACCAATCTTAGGTATTGGTCTCTATCCTAATCTGATATTATCTCTATGGAATACTAAGGTAGAATATATTCTATCTCAATTATCTCAATATTAATGGATTTTATCGATTAGAAAATTAGAAATTTGTAATTTTCATCACTGTATTTTTCCCTCCCCAGTTGATTTCTCAGAGAGATAGATGGGAGTATTTTTCTTAGAAAGATTTTGTTTCTAGTCTTACAAAAGACAAGTAAGTCCCAATGCAGTTCTTAAAAAGTGAATACTGTTATTTATCAAATCACTCTTAAAAAAATACTTATTATTTGCAGAAAAAAGCAAAAAATAACAATTTTTTTTTTATTACAGTCTGTATGGTTTGATGAAAAATCTTTATCAAATTACTATTTCTAATTCAAATACATCGATTTACTATTGAATCAACCATCCATAACTGTGCAGACCAATTCCTAGGAGATTGACACCCAAGTAACAGATCCAAACAATAAAAAATCCGTAAGAAGCTACAATTGCAGATTGTTTTCCTTGCCATCCCTTAGTCATTCTAGTATGTAAATAAATAGCATATATAAACCAAGTAATTAATGCCCATGTCTCTTTGGGATCCCAACTCCAATAAGATCCCCATGCTTCATTAGCCCATACTGCTCCAGAAAGGATACCTATTGTTAAACAGGAAAAACCTAAGCTAATTGTACGATAACTCCATTGATCTAGTTGTTGGATTAATTGGTATTTACGAAAATTTCTAGATAACAAATAGAAAGTGTTTTTTGAATCACTTTCTATTTGTTTATATAAATAGTTATTTTTTTCACGAGGGAAGAATAATAGAAAGAATTTGATATTAGTATTAAATATAGATTGATTCGTATTATCATGTGTAGGAATTAACGAAGCTACTGCTAACAGGGATCCACATAAAAGGGTAGCATAACTTAATATCATCATACTGACATGCATCATTAACCAATGAGATTGTAAAGCAGGTACTAACATTGTAGATTGTTGCATCTCCTTGGGAAGACCTAAAGTAGCAAAGCTGTGTGTTAACATGGCACTTGGTGCAGTAATTACACCCAACCAATCATTATTCTGACTTTTAAGTTCCAAGTTTATATGCAAGAGAGATAAACTCCATGAAAGAAACATAAATGATTCGTATAAATTGCTTAATGGTAAATGGTTAGAATAGACCCATCGGGTTATAAAAAATCCTGTTAAAAAAAGAAAAGCAATTTTTATACTTTGTTTTCCCAAATTACTTAGTTTCCCAAATTTATAAACTAAATTTCCCCAATAAGAGGCAGTAGCCACGGAAAGGAAACAGAAGGAGATATTAGCAAATATATTTTCCATAATAATATTTATCGTAGTTCCTATTTTTTATATAAATGAGATTCTATAAGAATTAAAGATACTTTGTTAGATAATTAATCGTATTATAAGATATTAGTGAGGATTTTATTGGAATAAAATGCCGCTACTCGGATTCGAACCGAGATGCGTTAGCACTGCTTCCTAAGAGCAACGTGTCTACCTGTTTCACCATAGCGGCTTAATAATGATATTAGCATAATAAATAATCGATAGTCAATATTTTTCTCTCATGAGAGAAAAATATCATATTACAATGATATAACAAGAAATTGGAATCGAGAAAGGTTTTCTCTTTCGGAATATAGCGCAGTTTGGTAGCGTGCCATCTTGGGGTGATGGAGGTCGTGGGTTCAAATCCCGCTATTCCGAAATAGTATTATAAATAATATCTATTCGACAAAATATATACGAAAAAAGAAAATTGAATAAAAAAATGAGTTTCATATTATTTTTTAGGAACTTAATAATTTTTTTTTATTTCAAAACAAAGGAAGATTATGTAATATTTTTATATTCTCCCGGGAGATTTGGACTCCCGAGACTGGTGAGAAGAAAAAAGAAAAAACAAGTAGTTTAATTATATCATCTTTTTTCTATTTATTAATCAAATAAATAGTGATTTAGTCTGTAGAAATAGAATGTTCAAAATTTTTTCTCCACTAATCATTCTCAATAGCGTTTTTTGCAAAACATTACAAGATAATATCTTTTTTTTCTTATTTCTATCCACTTGGGTGAAATAAGATATATTGGGAATTAGTTGAACCATAAATCAACGCATTAATATTAGTAATATTATTACTACTATTATTAGAATTATTTCGCTGATTCAGATACTTTTTTGTCCGTTGCGTAATAAAAACTTTTTGAACGACCAGTTAGAATAGATTGAGCTAAAGAAAAAGCTTTTAAGGCAATTTTTTTAGTCTTCTCTCTCCAAACATTCTTACGAATTCGCTTCTTTGATTTGGAAGTACGTTTTTTAGGAACTGCCATAATGGGAAATACCTTATTGATAGAGATATTAACTGATTTTCAATTGAAAATAGTAAAAGAAGTTTTTATTTCCTCAAAGATTATTCCATTGATTATTTCGATGTATAATGGATACAAATTATTCGATTCTATAATTCTTTTCCATCCAAACAAATAGAATCCACTACAAATCGAATTAAATCTTGTCGATATCCCAACTTACGTCTCGTTTTTTTCTTAGAATGCATTTTATATATTGTTATTCTATTCCTGAAAGATAAATGTAAAATTCTTCCTTTAACGATTGCATTTTCTAGCCAGGGATGTCCAAGACTTAGGGTGGATTTATTACAAATCAATAATACTCGATATATTAATATGTTAGTATTTGGGGCTAATATTTTAGATTTCAACGATGCGAAGTAACGAACATCATAGAACCTACCTGGTTCTACTCGTAATTGTTCACCCCCGGTATCAATTATTGCGTATGTACTCATTACGATAGTTGTTCTGAAAGAATTATATATGATAATTGGAACATCTCGAATTCAAATAGTTAAACCTGATAAATGAGTAATTAAATAGATTTTATAATATTATTATCTCATATATTTTTTTGGTCAACGAAAAAATAAATTTTTTAAATATTTTATTTCCTGAGGAGAAAAAAGTGAAAAAATAGAGTGCACTTTCTATTTAGATGTAGTATACTTCCTATCGCTAATATATTAAAACGCCAAATTTTAATAAGTCGACTTAGACGTAGATGGGAAATAAAGATAAGATTAAGATAAGTTTTATTTGAATTTCAATAAGTTTATGGAACTACTATATACAAATATTTGGATTGTCCCTATATGTCCATTTATAGCTTCTATGTTGGTGGGATTGGGATTATTCTTTTTTCCGAAAGCGACTAAAAGTCTTCGTCGTCTATGTGCTACCATTAGCATATTTCTGTTGAGTATAGCTATGTTTATTTCTTTTTCTATTTCCTGGCAACAGATTCAAAGTAGTCCTATTCATCAATTATTATGGTCTTGGATTTTAAATAAAGATATTTCTTTACAAATAGGTTTTTTGATTGATCCGCTCACTTCTATAATGTTAGTATCAGTTACTAGCGTGGGAATTTTGGTTATGATTTATAGTGACAGTTATATGTCTCATGACCAAGGATATGTAAGATTTTTTGCCTATCTCAGTCTTTTCACTGCTTCCATGTTAGGTTTAGTTCTTAGTCCCAATCTAGTACAAATTTATATTTTTTGGGAATTAGTTGGAATGTGCTCCTATTTATTAATAGGTTTTTGGTTCTCTAGACCTACTGCTGCTAATGCTTGTCAAAAAGCTTTTGTAACAAATCGTGTAGGAGACTTTGGGTTATTATTAGGTATATTGGGTATTTATTGGATAACAGGTAGTTTCGATATCTACAATTTGTCTGAACGATTTAATGAACTAATCGATAGCAATAAAATTAATTTATTTCTTGCAAATACGTGTGCTCTTTTATTATTTTTAGGTCCAGTAGCTAAATCTGCACAATTTCCGCTTCATGTATGGTTACCCGATGCAATGGAAGGACCTACTCCGATTTCAGCTCCTATACATGCTGCTACAATGGTAGCAGCAGGAATCTTTTTTGTGGCTCGGATGTTTCATTTCTTCGAAGCTTTACCTTTCACAATGAATGTTATTTCTTGGATTGGTGGAATAACAGCTCTTTTAGGAGCTACGATAGCTCTCGCTCAGAAAGATCTTAAAAGATGTTTAGCTTATTCTACTATGTCCCAATTAGGATATATGATGTTAGCTTTAGGAATCGGTTCCTATCGAGCTGCTTTATTTCATCTTATAACACATGCTTATTCCAAAGCTTTATTATTTCTTGGATCTGGTTCCGTTATTCATTCGATGGAACCTATTGTTGGGTATTCTCCCGAAAAAAGTCAAAATATGAGTTTTATGGGTGGTTTGCGAAAATATATGCCAATAACTGGAATTACTTTTCTTTCAGGTACACTTTCTTCATGTGGTATTCCACCTTTCGCCTGTTTCTGGTCCAAAGATGAAATTCTTGTTGATAGCTGGATATCGTCTCCTTCTTTGGGTTGGATAGCCTGGTGTACAGCAGGATTAACTGGGTTTTACATGTTCCGTATGTACTTTGTTACTTTTGAAGGAAGTTTTCGTGGTGATTTATATAATAATACTGAAAAATCTGCATCTTATAAGTCTATTTGGGGGAATTTTCAAATTCCATATGAACAAGATAAATTTCTTTTTAATGATTCCTATACATATATTTCTGATCAAACTGTTGATTTTAATAAAGTTTCAAAAAATATTTTTTCCATATCAGGAAAAGGAAGGAAAAATAATTCTTTGGATAGTAAAATATTTTTAAATATTTCTTCAGACTTCGATACTCCAAATGAAATATTACAAGATAGTTTTATTTCAACAAATAGAGAGATGAGAAGGAAAAATCTTTTATATCCCAAAGAATCATACAATTTTATGTTATTTTCTCTTATTTTTTTGGCAGTACCAACACTGTTTATTGGTTTTATAGGAGTTCCCTTTTCCCATGGAGGAATCAGTTCAGATTTATTATCCGATTTGCTAGCTCCTCTCACCGATTCGATTTATAAGGATAATTCCGACAATTTGATAAGTTTTTTTATAAAATCAATACCTTCGGTTAGTATAGCTTTGGGAGGAGTTTTTACTTCTTTTTTTATCTACGGTTCAATCACTTCACGGGATTTGCAAAAAGAAATTGATCCTAAAACGAAAGGATTTTTGGGTTATCTATTTAACGTTCTATCTAATTGGTCGTATTATCGCGGTTATATCGATAACTTGTACAACTTAATCTTTGTTGAAGGTATACGAAGAT